TCTGAAGATTTCAAGGAATGGAATAGAGAGATGCACGTTAAATGTACCTATAAGGGTGTTACATTATCCGAAACAGAATTTCCGAAAAATTGGCTGATAGATGGTATTCAGATAAGAATCTTTTTTCCTTTCTATCTAAAACCTTGGCACAAATCAAAACAACGATCCTTTCAGAAAGATCTAATGAAAAAGAAAAAAGAAAAAGATGATTCTTATTTTTTAACGGTTGCGGGAATGAGAGCTGAACTCCCCTTTGGTTCGACTCGAAAACAACGTTCCTTTTTTCAACCCATTTTCAAGGAACTCAAAAAAAAAATTAGAAAATTAAAAAAAAAATCCAAAAGGAAGTATTTTCAAGTTCTAACAGTTTTGAAAGGAAAAACAAAACCATTTCGAAAGGTTTCAAAAGAAACAAAAGAATGGGTTATCAAAAGTTTTCTTTTTCTAAAAAAAAGAATAAAAGAACTTTCAAAAGTAAATCGAATTTTCTTATTTCAATTAAGAGAAGTTGAAATATATGAAGCGAGTGAAATTAAAGAAGAAAATGATTCCATAATTAACAATCAGAAAATTGACGAATCATTGAGTCAAATTGTATCTTCGAGTTGTAAAAATTTTATTTTGACAAAAAAAAAAATAAAGGATCGGGCTAATAGAACAAGTATACTTCGAGATCAAATTGAAAGAATCACAAAAGAGAAAGAAAAAATAACTCCAAAAATGAAAAATCATAATCTTAGTCCTAACAAAACAAGCTCTAATGCTAAAAAGTTCGAAAAATGGGAGATAGTAAAAGGAAGAAATGCTCAATTAATCTATAAATTACCCCTTTTTGTAAAATTTTTCATTAAACAAATACATATAGATCCTTTTTTCTCTACCGTTAATATTATCCAAATAACTACAGAATTCTTTCTTGAATCAAAAAAAAAAATTATTGATAAATCCATTTACAATAATGAAAGAAGACTTAATAAAAAAAAGAAAAATACAATTCCTCTTTTTTTGATTTCGACTAGAAAAAAGTCAATTGATAATAATAATATTAGTAAAAGAAATTCACATATTTTTTATGACTTATCCTCTATATCACAAGCATATGTATTTTACAGATTCTCACAACTCCGGGTTAATGACTCATATAAATTACGATCTGTTCTTCAATATCAAGGAATCTCCTTCTTTCTTAAACCTGAAATAAAGAAGTCTTTTGAAACACAAGGCCTGGTTGATTTTGATTCAAAATTGAAAGATAAGCAACTGCCGGGTTATGAAATAAATCAATGGAAAAACTGGTTAAGAGGGCATTATCAATATGATTTATCTCAGATCATCTGGTCTAGATTCATACCAAAAAAAAGGCGAAATCCAGTTCATCAACATCGTATAGCTAAAGTTAATAAGGAAAATGAAAGCAAATGGCACTCATATGAATATGAAAAAAACCAATTAATTAATATTAATTCGAAAAAAGAAAAAGAATTGAAAGTGGATTTATTATTTAATCAAAAAGAGAATTTAAAAAAATACTATAGGTATGGTCTTTTATCATATAAATTTCTTAATTATGAAAATAAAACGGAATGCTTTTTTTATGAATCTCCATTTCAAGGAAATAAGAACCAAGAGATTTATTATAACAATAACACACCAAAAGAAACCCTTTTTGATCCGCCGGGGAACATCCCTAGTAATAATTTTCTAGGAAAGGGCGATAATCTAGATATAGATATGGAAAAAACATTCGATAGAAAATATTTGGATTGGAAAATTCTCAGTTTTAATCTTAGACAAAAAGTCAATACTGAGGTCTGGACGACGATTGATACCAACAGGAATAAAAATACTCAAATTCGGACTAATAATTCTCAAATAGTTCAGAAAAAAGATCTTTTTTATCTTATGATTCCAGAAAGAAATTCACCAAAATCATCGAAAGGCTTTTTTGATTGGATGGGAATGAATGAAAAACCCCTAAAGTGTTCGATATCGAATCTGGAACTTTGGTTCTTCCCAGAATTGGTGTCACTTTATACTGCATATAAAACGAAACCTTGGTTTATACCAATACCAAGCAAATTACTTTTTTTCAATTTCAATAGGAATAAAAATAAGAAAAATAGTAGTGAAACGAACAAGATCAACGAAAAAGAAAGAAGAAGTTTTTTGATAGCATCGAATAAAGAGCACCAAAATCAAGAAGAAAGAAAATCCACAAGCGGAGGAGATCTTGGATCCGCCCGCCCTCAACAAAAGGATATTGGTGAAAATTCTGCAAGATCGGACATGAAAAAGGGGAAAAAGAAAAAACAATACAAAAGTGACACGTATGCAGAACTCGATTTCTTCCTGAAACGTTATTTACTTTTTCAATTGAGAACGGACGAGCCCTTCAACCAAAGAATAATCAATAATATCAAGATATCTTGTCTCCTGCTTAGACTGAGAGATCCAAGACCAATTACTAAATTCGCGGCTGAAACCGGCGAACTAAGTTTCGATATAATGCTGACTCAGAAGAATTTAACTCTTCCAGAATTGATGAAAAAGGGAGTATTGATTATAGAACCCATTCGTCTGTCTGGAAAAAAGGATGGACAATTGATTATGTATCAAACCTTAGGTATTTCGTTGGTTCATAAGAGTAAGCATCAAAGAAATCAAAAATACCAAGAGAAAGGATATGTTTCTAAAAAAAATATGGATGAAGCTATTTCATCATATCAAAGAATAACTGGAAAGAGAGACAAAAATCATTTTGATTTGTTTGTTCCGGAAAATATTTTATCGTTTAGGCATCGTAGAAAATTGCGAATTCTAAATTTTTTCAATTCAAAGACTCGAAATGATGTAGAGAAAAATTCATTATTTTGCAATCAAAAGAGCGTAAAAAACATCAGCTACGTTTCACCCGATCATAACTGCCTTGATAGAGGGAAAAAGGAATTAATGAAATTCAAACTCTTTCTTTGGGCTAATTATCGATTAGAAGATTTAGTTTGTATGAGTCGTTATTGGTTTGATACCAATAATAGCAGTCATTTCAGTATGTTAAGGATCCATCTGTACCCACGATTGAAAATTTGTGGATAATACACTTTTCTGTATATCCTATACTCTATATTACTATATACATATAATAGAGTATAAATAATAGAGTATAAATACATATAATAGAGTATAAATAATAGAGTATAAAGGGTATATGAATTGAATATTGAATATAGGGTATGTAAAAGCAAACAAATACACAGATGGGTTAGATGTCAGTATTCTAATATGAAATAAAAAAGATCTCAATTAAATCTCGAAATGAATCAACAGAACCTTCTTTATTTTAGATCTTCAATTTTCGATGTGAAAGTGGACCAATTCTTTCCTATCTAAATCCAATTTGAAATTGATTTGATTGATTTGAATTCCTAAAATAATGAGTTTCTAAAGAAATCCGGATTAGCCTATATGTATATATTCTGCATTAAAATTAATGACATTATTGTTACTGATCGTTAAAATCCATACCTGTAAAAAGAGAAAGGGGAATTTTTTTATGGTAAAAAATTCATTTATTTCGGTTTTTTCTCAAAAGGAAAAGGAAGAAAAGACAGGGTCTGCTGAATTTCAAATATTCAGTTTCACCGCTAAGATAAGGAAACTTACTTCACATTTAGAATTGCACAAAAAAGACTCTTCATCTCAGAGAGGTTTGCGAAAGATTTTGGGAAAACGTCAACGACTACTGGCCTATTTATCAAAAAAGAATAGAGAATACTATAACCAATTAATTGGTGAGTTGAATATTCGAGAGAGAAAAACTCGTTAATCTGAAGCGTGATACCATTTGGACTTAGTCGTTTACATTTTGATGAACTTCTTTTAAATTTCAGAAATGCATGGAAGAATGACTCGGGAAAAAACTTATGATTGCGCCAACTATAAGAAAGGACCTCATGATAGTCAATATGGGTCCTCACCACCCATCAATGCACGGTGTTCTTCGACTGATCGTTACTCTCGATGGTGAAGATGTTATTGACTGTGAACCAATAGTGGGTTATTTACATAGAGGGATGGAGAAGATTGCGGAAAATCGAACAATTATACAATATTTGCCTTATGTAACCCGTTGGGATTATTTAGCTACTATGTTCACAGAAGCAATAACCGTAAATGGACCCGAGCAGCTAGGCAACATTCAAATACCTAAAAGAGCTAGCTATATCAGAGCTATTATGTTGGAGTTGAGTCGTATCGCCTCCCATCTATTATGGCTTGGTCCTTTTATGGCAGATATTGGGGCACAGACCCCTTTCTTCTATATTTTTCGAGAACGAGAGTTGATATATGACCTCTTCGAAGCTGCCACCGGTATGCGTATGATGCATAATTTTTTTCGTATCGGAGGAGTCGCTGCTGATCTACCTCATGGCTGGATAGATAAATGTTTGGATTTTTGCGATTATTTTTTAACCGGGGTTGCTGAATATCAAAAACTTATTACACGGAATCCTATTTTTTTAAAGCGCGTTGAAAGCATAGGCATTATTGGTGCCGAAGAAGCACTAAATTGGGGTTTATCAGGGCCAATGTTACGAGCTTCTGGGATACAATGGGATCTTCGTAAAGTTGATCGTTATGAATGTTACGACGAATTTGATTGGGAGATTCAATGGCAAAAAGAAGGGGATTCATTAGCTCGGTATTTAGTACGAATCAATGAAATAACAGAATCCATAAAAATTATCCAACAGGCTCTGGAAGGAATTCCGGGGGGGCCGTATGAGAATTTAGAAATCCGACGCTTTGATCGGATAAAAGATCCAGAATGGAATGATTTTGAATATCGATTTATTAGTAAAAAACCTTCTCCAACTTTTGAATTGCCCAAACAAGAACTTTATGTAAGAGTTGAAGCCCCAAAAGGGGAATTGGGAATTTTTTTGATAGGAGATCAGAGTGTTTTTCCTTGGAGATGGAAAATCCGACCACCGGGTTTTATCAACTTGCAAATTCTTCCTCAGTTAGTTAAAAGGATGAAATTGGCTGATATTATGACGATACTAGGTAGCATAGATATCATTATGGGAGAAGTTGATCGTTGAAATGATAATTGATACAACAGAAATACAAGCTATCTATTCTTTTTCCAGATTGGAATCCTTAAAAGAAGTCTATCGGATCATATGGACGCTTGTCCCTATTTTCACTCTTGTATTAGGAATCACACTAGGTGTACTAGTAATTGTTTGGTTAGAAAGAGAAATATCTGCAGGGATACAACAGCGTATTGGACCCGAATACGCCGGTCCTTTAGGAATTTTTCAAGCTCTAGCAGATGGTACAAAACTACTTTTCAAGGAGAATCTTCTTCCATCTAGAGGGGATACTCGTTTATTCAGTATCGGCCCGGCTATAGCAGTCATATCCATTTTACTAAGTTACTCAGTAATTCCTTTTAGCTCTCGCTTTATACTAGCCGATCTTAGTATTGGCGTTTTTTTATGGATCGCCGTTTCAAGTCTTGCTCCCGTTGGACTTCTGATGTCGGGATATGGATCAAATAATAAATATTCTTTTTTAGGTGGATTAAGAGCTGCTGCTCAATCAATTAGTTATGAAATACCATTAACTCTATGTGTATTATCAATATCTCTACGTGCGATTCGGTGAGACATAAAAATTCCCCTATTTCTTTTCTTTCTAGCAAGAGAGTTAAATGGGTTAAATATCCATTTTTTTTTCATCATTGGGATGGATGAACTAAACCAGATAGTTGTATGAGTGAAATAAAACGGCTTACAAATTTGCTGTTAAAGGAATTCAATCTCATTCCCTATGTACAAGAATTAAGTGAAAGCAAACACGAGCAACCAAGACTGTTTACTCCAAGATTGATTGATTGGTCATTATGCCTTGAAACAGGCTCAAAAGATCTACTTTATGAGGTTTTTACTATATATGAATATGATATGTATTACCGATTCAAAAAGTGAGTGGATGGTTAGGAAGACCAAGATACACAAAGGATTAGTAATGGAGATTCTGTAAATTATCTATAATCTATATAGGATATTTCTTTTTCTTTATAGAAAAGAAATTCGAATTGGGGCTTTAAGTTGGTAGAAATGATTAAGAAGTACTCCCCAAGGTTTCGATCCAGAGTATGTTCCTATCCACCGATTAAGTAAATAACTATCAAGAACGAAGAAATCTTTTACTTTTGGGTAATGCCCCTTTTTCTTAGAAAGGAGAATAGGAACGAAATAAAATCGAACTAGTTATGAATAAAAAAAAGGATCCCCTTTTGCAATTCGAGTCTTTCGGTTTTATTTTGAGAAATACAATTATTATTATGTAATGCAATATCGAATTCTTTTTCGTAATCGAAAATGATAGGTTGAAATATCTAGGTGATATTCCCCTAAAAGGGAGGTTTTTTTATTCAAAGATAAAGTTATTAATCAATAAAGAAAAATGAAAATTCTTAAAAGATGAGATCAATTCAGAAGCACTATTTTACTAGAAATCTAGCGGACGGAATTCCATTGGTCTAATTCTAGGATTTAGGATAAGAGTTTGACTCTCTTTCGATCCTACACAAACATATCAAGATAAATAATGTTGAAAGGTCCTTAGATTTATTTGTGATCTTTGAGGAGCCGTATGAGGTGAAAATCTCATGTACGGTTCTGTAATAGCGGCGGGAACAGTGATGTTATCGTCGACTATGATTATCTAACAGTTCAAGTACAGTTGATGTAGTTGAAGTGCAGTCAAAATATGGTTTTTGGGGATGGAATTTGTGGCGGCAACCTATAGGGTTTATCGTTTTTCTAATTTCTTCTCTAGCCGAGTGTGAGAGATTGCCTTTTGATTTACCAGAAGCAGAAGAAGAATTAGTAGCAGGTTATCAAACCGAATATTCAGGTATAAAATTTGGTTTATTTTATGTTGCGTCGTATCTAAATCTACTAGTTTCTTCATTATTTGTAACAGTTCTTTACTTGGGGGGTTGGAATCTTTCTATTCCATATATATTCACTACTGAGCTTTTTGACATAAATAAAAGAAGTCAAGTTTTTGGAACAATAATCGGTATCTTTATTACATTAGCTAAAACCTATTTGTTCTTGTTCATTTCTATCGCAACAAGATGGACTTTACCGAGATTGAGAATGGACCAACTATTAAATCTTGGGTGGAAATTTCTTTTACCCATTTCTCTAGGTAATCTACTATTAACAACTTCGTTCCAACTTCTTTCGCTCTAAAGAAATAGAATATTCTATTTTCACAACTTGTCTCAAACAAGAGAAAGAAACAAGTCAAATTTTTTATAGATATTCAGGTATGTTCCCTATGCTAACTCAGTTCTTGAATTCTGGTCAACGAACAATCCGAGCGGCCAGGTACATTGGTCAGGGTTTCATGATTACCCTGTCCCATGCAAATCGTTTACCTGTAACTATTCAATACCCCTACGAAAAATTGATCACACCGGAGCGTTTCCGAGGCCGAATTCACTTTGAATTTGATAAATGCATTGCTTGTGAAGTATGTGTTCGTGTATGTCCTATAGATCTACCCATTGTAGATTGGAAATTGGAAACTAATATTCGAAAGAAACGACTGCTTAATTACAGTATTGATTTTGGAATCTGTATATTTTGTGGTAATTGCGTTGAATATTGTCCAACAAATTGTTTATCAATGACTGAAGAATATGAACTTTCTACTTATGATCGCCACGAATTGAATTATAATCAAATTGCTTTAGGTCGGTTACCCGTGTCAATAATTGATGATTACACAATTCGAACAATTTCTTCGAATTCATCTCAAATAAATTAAATCAAAAATGTATCAAATTCTTGATTCAAAAACCATTTACAAATTCAAATCAAAATAGCTTACGGATAGTTTCAACCTCTGCTTTTAAGAAAAAGTGTAGCCTCATAAATCTATTTCCATCAACCCACACCATCCCCCATTGAAATTTCATTCAATTAAGAAATTTCCTAAAAATATTAGGATAACCTCTTTTTCTTTTTCCCTGGTCAGGTCAAAAGGGCATGAAATTTTTCGACTTTCTCTATAAAAAATGGATTTACCTGGACCAATACATGATTTTCTTTTAGTCTTTCTGGGATCGGGTCTCATATTTGGAAGTCTGGCAGTAGTATTATTTCGGAATCCTATTTATTCGGCTTTTTCATTGGGATTGGTTCTTTTTTGTATATCCTTATTCTATATTCTGTCGAACTCATATTTTGTAGCTGCCGCGCAACTCCTTATTTATGTGGGAGCTATCAATGTTTTAATCATTTTTGCTGTAATGTTTATGAATGGTTCAGAATATTACAAAGATTTTCGTCTTTGGACCCTTGGGGATCGGGTTACTTCAATGGTTTGTATAAGTCTTTTTATTTCACTAATCAGTACTATTTTAGATACGTCTTGGTATGGGATCCTTTGGACTACAAAATCAAATCAGATTCTAGAACAAGATTTGATAAGTAATAGTCAAAAAATCGGAATTCATTTATCAACAGATTTTTTTCTTCCATTTGAACTCATTTCAATAATTCTTTTAGTCGCTTTAATAGGTGCAATTGCTATAGCCCGTCAATAATAAACCTTTTAAACGGGTAATAAAAATAAAATAGAATTAATGGAAAAGGAATGTTAGAATGGTTTTATCAATTACCAGTCTAGATCTCTTGTTTTATTCCATACTTGTTAGAATCGAATTGAATCGCTTGAATTATTGTTCAGATTGAAACGAATCAAGATTGATAAGGAGTTGGTTAATGATGCTCGAACATATACTTGTTTTGAGTGCCTATTTATTTTCTATTGGTGTCTATGGATTGATCACAAGTCGAAATATGGTTAGAGCTCTTATGTGTCTTGAACTTATATTAAATTCAGTTAATATCAATTTTGTAACATTTTCTGATATTTTTGATAGTCGTCAATCAAGAGGAGACATTTTCTCCATTTTTGTTATAGCTATTGCAGCCGCTGAAGCAGCCATCGGATCGGCTATTGTTTCATCAATTTATCGTAACCGAAAATCAACTCGTATTAACCAATCCAATTTATTGAATAAATAATAATAATTATTTAAATGGAACTGGAATATTCATTAATTGGTTCAAATTAGTGGGTTTGATATCGGTAAGATAAGTTCGTGGTTGTAAAAACAAAAACATAAGAAATCAAAGTATTTTGGCCTTCGCTCAAAATCAATTCGGAAGCAGATTGGTTCTGCTCACTCATTGATTCGTCTGGTATCTAAATATAGGATTTATTTAGAAATTAGTTTACTAGACCGAAAATTTATGACGTTCAAAAATGTATAGATCCAATGTCACATTCAGTAAAGATTTATGATACATGTATAGGATGTACTCAATGTGTCCGAGCGTGCCCCACCGATGTATTAGAAATGATACCTTGGGACGGATGTAAAGCTAAACAAATCGCTTCTGCTCCAAGGACCGAGGACTGTGTTGGTTGTAAGAGATGTGAATCCGCCTGTCCAACGGATTTCTTGAGTGTTCGAGTTTATTTATGGCATGAAACAACTCGCAGTATGGGTCTAGCTTATTGATACGTTCCATAAAACTCTACTTGACTCCATTTTCTTGGTTTTTTTACCGCCAAAACCGGTGCTCAAAAGAAAATTCAAATATTTTGAGCACCGGTTTTTCTGGCCCAAGTGTATCTTGTCTTTACCACGAATCATTTTCCCTTCTTAACAATAATTGTAGTTTTGCCCATATTTATGGGTTCCTTAATTTTCTTTCTTCCACATAGAGGAAATAGATTAATCCGTTGGTATACTATTTGTATTTGTGTTTTAGAACTTCTTTTAATGACTTATGCATTCTGTTATCATTTCCGATCGGATGATCCATTAATCCAACTATTAGAAGATTATAAATGGGTGGATTTTTTTGATTTCCATTGGAGGTTAGGAATAGATGGACTTTCTATAGGACCCATTTTACTGACAGGATTCATCACCACTTTAGCTTCCTTAGCGGCTTGGCCGGTTACTCGAGATTCGCGATTATTTCATTTCCTGATGTTAGCAATGTACAGTGGACAAATAGGATTATTTTCTTCTCGAGACCTTTTACTTTTTTTCCTCATGTGGGAGTTAGAATTAATTCCCGTTTATCTACTTGTATCTATGTGGGGAGGAAAAAAACGCCTGTATTCGGCTACAAAATTTATTTTGTACACGGCAGGAGGTTCTGTTTTTCTTTTAATGGGGGTTCTGGGTATCGGTTTATATGGTTCTACTGAACCAACATTAAATTTGGAAACATTAACCAACCAGACTTATCCTGTGGCCTTGGAAATAATATTATATATTGGATTTTTTATTTCTTTTGCTGTTAAATTGCCAATTATACCCCTACATACATGGTTACCAGATACCCACGGAGAAGCACATTATAGTACTTGTATGCTTCTAGCCGGAATCTTATTAAAAATGGGAGCGTATGGATTAGTTCGTATCAATATGGAATTATTCCCTCATGCTCATTCTCTATTTTCTCCTTGGTTTATGATAGTAGGCGCAATGCAAATAATCTATGCAGCTTCAACATCTATTGGTCAACAGAATTTAAAAAAAAGAATAGCCTATTCCTCTGTATCTCATATGGGGTTCATTATTATAGGAATTGCTTCGATCACCGATATGGGACTAAACGGGGTCCTTTTACAAATAATATCTCATGGATTTATTGGTGCTGCACTCTTTTTCTTGGCCGGAACGACTTATGATAGAATACGTCTTCTTTATCTTGACGAAATGGGTGGAGTAGCTATCCCAATGCCAAAAATATTCACAATGTTCAGTAGCTTTTCGATGGCCTCCCTTGCATTACCAGGTATGAGTGGTTTTGTTGCCGAATTAATAGTCTTTTTGGGGCTAATTACTAGTCCAAAATATCTTTTAATGACAAAACTCCTAATTACATTTGTAATGGCAATTGGAATGCTATTAACTCCTATTTATTTATTATCTATGTTACGGCAGATGTTCTATGGATACAAGATATTTAATGTTCCAAACTCTTATTTTTTTGATTCGGGACCACGAGAGCTCTTTCTTTCCGTCTCCATTTTTTTACCAATACTAGGTATTGGTATGTACCCCGATTTCGTTCTTTCATTATCAGTTGAAAAAGTGGAAGTTATTCTATCTAATTCTTTTTCTAGATAGTTTTCCTAAATAAAGAAAACAAAAAAAATCGTCTCATTTGATTTGAAAAGCGTTCCCTATCCACTGACAAAAAGAAAGGGGGGCTTTTTCTTCTTCTCTTAAGTTAAGTAAAAAATGCAATTTGAACTGGCGAGAACCCCGTGTATTCTTATAAGAATACACGGGGTTCTCGCCAGTTCATACAACGTTTTTTATATGATATGTGTTAGAAACTTTTTGACTCCTATTTATAAGATTATAAGAACCTCTTTTTGAATTCAATTCGATGTTAATGTGAATGAACCATAACTATGTAGTCCTATTCCTAACAGATTGACCCCAAAATAACATATCCAAATTATAAGAAAGCCAATAGACGCTACAATTGCTGAAATTGTACTCTTCAATTTGCTATTTGTTCGAGTATGTAAATAACTCGCAAATATGATCCAAGTAATAAAAGCCCAAGTTTCTTTTGGGTCCCAACTCCAATAGGATCCCCATGCTTCGTTAGCCCATACTGCTCCAGAAAGTATTCCTATGGTTAAAAAAATAAAGCCTAGACTAATAACCCGATAACTCCAATAATCCAATTGTTGAATCAATTGTGACCTGTAATAATTCTTCGGAGAAAAAAAAGAACTATTTTCTAAAACATTATTTCCTTCCTTCATATATTCCACTTCACCGGCGAAAAATGACTCATTTAAATTTAATAAATGATTACTCGTAGGAAAAAACTTTCTCTTTTTTCGAACTGTAATGACTAGAACCGATACTGATAATAATGATCCACATAAAAGGGCTGCATAGCCTAATATCATCATACTTACGTGCATTATTAGCCATTCGGATTGAAGAGCAGGTACTAAGGTTGTGGATTCGTGTATTTCACCAAAAAGGTTCGAAGTAGCAAAGCCCTGAATGAAAATAGTACTTGGGCCAATTATTAGGCTTAGAATATTTTTCTTTTTTTTGAAATATGGAATTATATGAATAAGGGAAAAACTCCACGAAAGAAAGATTAATGATTCATATAGATTGCTTAAGGGAAAATGTTCCGAATAAATCCAACGAGTTATTAATAATCCTGTTAGACATAAAAGAGTTATTATCAGGCCTTTTTTATATGAATCATATAGTTTTACGATTTCATCGACTAAAAAGGTTATCAAATAAATTGTAATTCTAATTGAAACAATTGAAAAAGAAATATGAGTTAATATATGCTCTAAGGTTGAAAATATCATAAAAAAAAGTGCCTTAATTATTATTATTAAAATTATTATTATTAAATAGAAATAGGAATTTGAATTCATTATAGGATCTAGTTACCTTGTTTTAGGAGATGCCGCCACTCGGACTCGAACCGAGATGCTCTAGCACTGCTTCCTAAGAGCAGCGTGTCTACCAATTTCACCATAGCGGCTTGCCTTGAACTCATAATAACCTATGAATAAAAAATCGTCTAGATTTAAGAATTTAATTGGGTGTAAAATTTTTTACAAATTGATGAAAACAATTCGTTCAAATAGGTGTTTGAAGGTTCATTTTTTTCATTTAGGACTTTCGCTTTTTTATGTATTTTAGACTTTTTTTTTGTAACAAATGGATTTATGAGGAAAAAAAGACCCCGCCTTGAAATAGACTAAACAAGGTGGAATGTCTTGTGTTTTTGTGTTAACAAAAAAGAAAGTATTCTTTTTGAATTTGGTAAGGTAAACCAAACAATTTATTTATTATAATAACACACCAAATTCCATTTCCTGTTTATTAACTCAATAGGAAATGGAATTCGGGAATTTCATTTTCGAGATGGGTCAAGTTTTGAGTCAGGCCGATTGAAATTATTCCAACGTATTTTATTTGTTTGTCGCACAAAAACTTTTTGAATTCCCGGTAGAAAGAGATTTTCCTAAGGAAAACGCTTTTAACGCTGCCCAATATCCCTTTCTTTTCCAAAAGTTTTTACGAATACGCTTTTTTGATGCAGAAATGCGTTTTTTTGGAACTGCCATTTAAATAAGAATTAAGAGATTGCTAGCTGGATGTGAAAGACATCTAGTGTTTAAAAAAGATCTGTGCTTTTCTATTTTATAATTAATTAATTTATTAGTAATAAATTTCATTAATATGAATTATAATTATGTATTTTTTTAGATAATATTTTCTAGTTAATTATTATTATTAATAGTGTATTTCTTTTATAGATAATATTGTTTAAAAAAATGGAAAAGAATAAATAATAAAAAGAAAGGGGAGAAAAATGAGAAAATTGCAGTAAATATTACTAAAAAAGAAGAATATTGTTAAACTCAGGAAAAATATGCTTAATTTTACTTGAATTTTCAAATTTGAAGTAGACAGGTAATCAATCTCTTTCATTTGACCAATTGGAATTTCTTTATTTGAATATTTGAAGTATTTACCAGAAACTCAGAATGAATAAGAATAAGTATAAAAAGAAAGAAAAATTCAAAAATTTTATTTAAGTTAGGTTAACTTAGTGCATATCTTTACCCCTTTATTGACTCCTTTCAAAAGTCAAAGGAGGTAAGGTCCGGTCAATCGGAAACAATTAATATTAATTAAGAATTAATTAACTTTTTTATGGAACAGGCATTTCAATATGGGTGGATGATACCTTTCATTCTGCTTCCAGTTCCTATGTTAATAGGAGTGGGACTTCTTCTTTTTCCGACAGCAACAAAAAATCATCGTCGTCTGTGGACTCTTCCGACTATTTTATTGTTAAGTATAGTCATGATTTTTTCAACTAATCTTTCTATTGAGCAAATAAATAGCAGTTCTATCTATCAATATGTATGGTCTTGGACACTCGATAATGATTTTTCTTTAGACTTCGGCTACTTGATCGATCCACTTACTTCTATTATGTCAATCTTAATCACTACTGTTGGAATTACGGTTCTTATTTATAGTGATAATTATATGGCTCACGATCAAGGATACTTGAGATTTTTTGCTTATATGAGTTTTTTCAGTACTTCGATGTTGGGATTAGTTACTAGTTCAAATTTGATACAAATTTATATTTTTTGGGAATTGGTTGGGATGTGTTCTTATTTATTAATAGGGTTTTGGTTCACACGACCTCTTGCAGCAGATGCTTGTCAAAAAGCGTTTGTAACTAATCGTGTAGGGGATTTTGGTTTATTATTAGGAATTTTTTGTCTTTTTTGGATAACAGGTAGTTTTGAATTTCGAGATTTATTCGAAATGTTCAATAACTCGGTTTACAATAATCAAGTGAATTTTCCATTTGTTACTTTGTGTGCTGTTCTATTATTTGCCGGTGCTGTTGCGAAATCTGCACAATTTCCCCTTCATGTATGGTTACCTGATGCTATGGAGGGGCCTACTCCTATTTCCGCTCTTATCCATGCCGCTACGATGGTAGCAGCGGGGGTTTTTCTTGTAGCGCGCCTTCTTCCTCTTTTTATGGTTATACCTTATATAATGGATTTCATTTCTTTGATAGGCATAATCACGATATTCTTAGGGGCTACTTTAGCTCTTGCTCAAAAAGACATTAAAAAGGGTTTAGCCTATTCAACAATGTCGCAGTTGGGTTATATGATGCTAGCTCTAGGAATGGGGTCTTATCGAAGTGCTTTATTTCATTTGATTACTCATGCTTATTCAAAAGCATTATTATTCTTAGGGTCTGGATCTGTTATTCATTCAATGGAAAGTATTGTTGGCTATTCCCCTGATAAAAATCAGAATATGGTTCTTATGGGTGGTTTAACAAA